AAAGAAAATTAAGGAACCTGCAAATATTGGTAAAACTACAATTATTGTTAACCAAGGAAATTTGTTCGTGGTAAAGACAAGATACACTTGGACCAGAAAAACCTGTGCTCAAAAATAATCTATTTTTGAGCACAGGTTTTTGCGGTAAAAAAATGGACTCAAGTAGGGGTTTCTGTAACGTATTAATAAGCTATACCCATGCTGCGGGTTGTTTCATACCATAAATAAACTCGAACACTCAAGAAATCTGTTGGGCAGGCGGATTCACATCTCTTACAACCGACACAATCCTCTGTTCTTGGAGCAGAAGCTATTTGTTTGGCTTTACATCCGTCCCAAGGGATCATTTCTAAAACATCCGTAGGACAGGCTCGAACACATTGAGTACACCCGATACATGTATCATAAATCTTTACTGAATGCGACATTGGATCTATCTATTTTTGAACGCGATAAAGTTTCAATCTAGTAAATTGATAAATGAATTATATATTTAAATACTAGTACTAGATGAATCGATGAGTTCCCCGTTTTTTTCTCTATTTCTGGATTGACAGTGCCAAAATACTTTGATTTCTTATCTTTGTGATAACATGATCATATCTTACATGGCAGACATGCTAATTGAAATTAATTTACTAATTGAAATTAATTTATGAAAATTATAATGTGATAATTTATATTATAATATTACTTATTCAATAAATTTGATTGATTTATACGAGTTGATTTTCTGTTACGATAAATTGATGAAACAATAGCGAGTCCAATAGCGGCTTCAGCAGCTGCAATAGCTATAACAAAAATAGAAAAAATGGATCCTTTTAGTTGACGACTATCAAAAAAATCAGAAAATGTTACAAAATTGAGATTAACCGCATTTAATATAAGTTCAAGACACATAAGAGCCCTAACCATATTTCGACTTGTAATCAATCCATATAGACCAACAGAAAATAAATAAGCACTCAAAAAAAGTACCTGTTCGAGCATCATTAACCAACTCCTTATAAATCTCGATTCATTTCAATATGAACAACAATTTAACCAATTGGATTGACTAGAATATAACGAGTAATGCAACAAAGTAATATATTGGGAATAGATTGAACTAATAAATAATTTCTATTTTATATACAAAGTCAAATAGAAATTTATATACAAAGTCAAATAGAAAAAAGGAAAGACATGTGATAGCTCATAACAAGGTTTTTCCAGTTATAAAGAGTTATTATTGACGAGCTACAGCAATTGCGCCGATTAACGCAACTAAAAGAATTATTGAAATAAATTCAAACGGAAGAAAAAAATCTGTTGATAAATGAATCCCAATTTGTTGACTATTACTTATCAGATCTTGCTCTACAATCTGGTTTGCTTTTGTAGTCCAAATAATCCCGTACCATGACGTATCTGGAATAGTAGTCATTAGTGAAACAAAAAGACTTGTACAGACCACGGAAGTTACTCCATCTCCCACGGTCCAAAGACGGAAATCTTTGGAATATTCTGAACCATTTATGAACATCACAGCAAAAATGATTAAAACATTTATGGCTCCTACGTAAATAAGGAGCTGCGCAGCAGCTACAAAATGGGAATTCGATAGAATATAGAATAACGATATACAAACAAAAACAAATCCCAATGAAAAGGCAGAATAAATGGGATTGGCAAGTAATACTACTCCCAGACCCCCTAATATAAGACCTAATCCCAGAAAGGCTAAAAGAAAATCATGTATTAGTCCAGGTAAATCCATTATATATAAGAGATAAATAAATCAAAATCTTGCATAACTTTATTGACCCGGTCAGGAAAAAAGAAGTAACTCCACTTTTTTTCTATTTTATAACTTTTTTTCTATTTTATAATAGTTCTTAATTATTCAATTTGAAAAATTCCATTTTCATGGATATGGATTGATGTAGATGTAGTTATTGGCCAAATCTCTCGAAGGAGTAATTTGAATCTATATATTTTCAAATCATCAATTTTCAAATCATCAATATAGACTATAGAAAAGAAATATATTTTTCATATTAATATAAATTACTCGCCGCCTAATCCTAATCAATATAATTATGAATATAATTGTAGTTATTCACCAAACAAAAACCTTCATTCTTTTAGATCAAAATGAGTTCTTAAGTTTTTATTTCAGGCAAATTTAAAATTGTTCGAATGGTGTAATCGTCAATTATTGACATTGGTAACCGACCCAAAGCAATTTGATTATAATTCAATTCGTGACGATCATAAGTAGAAAGTTCATATTCTTCAGTCATTGATAAACAATTTGTTGGACAATACTCAACGCAATTACCACAAAAAATACATATTCCGAAATCAATACTGTAATTAAGTAATCTTTTCTTTCTAATATCAGTTTCCAATTTCCAATCAACAACGGGCAGATCTATAGGACATACACGAACACATACTTCACAAGCAATGCATTTATCAAATTCAAAGTGGATTCGGCCGCGGAAACGCTCGG